TATTCACATTACATTAATTATATTCATAAAATTTTTTATAAAATAATAAAAATCTCAAAATATTTCATTCTATTTTTTTCTTATTTCTTATTTTTCTTATTAATTTAATAAAAAAATAAAGTAAAAGCGGGTAGCGGGAATCGAACCCGCATCGTTAGCTTGGAAGGCTAGGGGTTATAGTCGACGTTGATTCATCATTTTTAACGTCTCTAATTCAAAACTGAACGTGAAACTTTGGTTTCATTCGGCTCCTTTATGGAAGATGTATAAATTCCTATATTAAGACATGAACGAAAAAAAAATTCCACCCATAACATCTATGTCAGCTTTTCTGTCTGAATGTATTCAGAACAACCCGCTTTCTAGACGATCCCTATAGAAAAGAGGGGGATTATATTATAACAACCTTTCTAGTTACTTCGTTCTCTATTTCTATGTGAGAGAATCCTTAGGAAAAGCATTTTGTTTCTACCGAGCTAAAACAATTTGTCGATGTCTCTAGTAAACCAAAGTCATTGTTTAATAGCCATTTTGCTTCAATTTCCGTAATACAAATTCCAAATTAAAGATTTAGTTACGATTAGAAAGCCACTTTCTATCTTTATCCATGGATCCTTTACTCATACTTATTCAATTAGAAGTATTGATCTAATAAAAAAAAAATTATGTTTCGTAATCTCATAATCCAATTTTTCAATTTTTAATTGATTCTTGGATACAAATCACGAGAATGTATATTCTTCCTCGAATTTTTCATTGAGAGGTAAAGGATTAAATCCTTTTAAGAAATAAAGTTTTTGGTCGGAATGAAATATTAATCAAACCGAAAGACCCCTTAACTATATAAAGGATTATAGAACGAATCACACTTTTACCACTAAACTATACCCGCTACAATCCGATTATTGTATATAAATGAACCTTTTGTCGAACAAGAAAATGGGTCGTAATAAAAAGTGAAAAGAGTAAAAAGAAAGGATAGGATCATAAAATAATCATGAAAATTAGAGCGTTTACGTGTTGTATCAGAGAACCCAATGAGATTCGGAAAAGAGAATTCATTAAATTTCAATAACTAAAACTAAATAACAAGTGTTTTTTTGCCGGAGGTTTTTGACCTAGACGTCTCGACAAAACTACTTAAGCCATAACATACATGAAAATGTATTGTGCAAGAATCCACAGTTCCCTTTTTGTTATTTATTTACTTTACTAAAATAAAAGGAATAAAGAAAATAAAGAATAAATATAAAAAATTAAGATAAGAAACGACACTTTGATTCGATATCATTTGATTCTATATCATAGAAATCAAAAGAGTTTTTATTTTTCCAATCGTAATAACAAGCATTTAGTTTTCAAATAAAAAAAAAATTATTTATGATTCGTTGGAACAATAAATGGCGGGCCCGGCCTGGTCAGTACTTAGCCGGGCCGTGGAACTAAAAAGCACTCTCGGATGAAAAAAAATATTATGAAGGGCTCTTTCAATCCTTATTTTTTATAATGTAACATAGTATTATCCTTTTTCAATTGGGAGGAGAGATGGCTGAGTGGACTAAAGCGTCGGATTGCTAATCCGTTGTACGAGTTTTTCGTACCGAGGGTTCGAATCCCTCTCTTTCCGTTTTTGTTGATGACTTGGTATTTTCTTTCGAATTTTTCGCGAGCTCTTTTTTTTTTTTAATAGTTAAAAATGTGTAATAGATAAAATCCTACTAAGAACATTTAAAAATCAAGCAAGGAAAACCTTATCTTTTATTCTTCACGTCCAGGATTACGTCCTGGATCATTAGACAGGAATCCGAAAATAAAGAGAGAAACAAAGAATATCACTACCGTGTAAACAAATAGTTTGAGAGTAAGCATTACATAATCTCCAAGATTTTTTTTAGTAAAAAAGAGAATAGATTCTCCGTTTTTATACCGCATACCCTACTATTTTGATTTTTTATTTTGACACCAAGAAATAAAGTGGGGTGATCCAGATTTTTCGCGGTTGTACAAGAATTTCAATATTTGAATTGAGGGTGTAAGACTTATCTGATCTTATCAATTCTTTTCTTTGAATTTTTTTTTTTTTTCAATAAATCATGAATTTGTCTAGACATTATTAAATTAAAGATATCATCGAAAACTTACAGCAGCTTGCCAAACAAAGGCTAAGAGAAAAAAAAACAGGGGTATTACTGGCATAACATCTACGATTGGATTTAAAAAAGCGTAGGCCTCGGGCAATTTGGCGACGAAAAAACTACTTGAATAAAGAGCAGAATTAAGACAGATACAGATCAAACTAAATATATTAAGCATAACAAACATTTTGTTCTTGAGGATAATTGTATTTTATTTATTTTGATTGAGTTATTAATAAATTGAGTTTTTTATTATTTTATTATTATAAATATGTTATTATTCATAGAAAAGAAAAATGAATAAAAAGAAAATAAGATAGACCAAAAAACTTTCTTTGATTTGAACTCACCCAATCAAAAATCCTTCAATTCTCAAATCAAAAGAGAATAGAATAAACCATACTTTCATACAATATCTTAATTGAATTATATGTAATGATCAATAAATTCTGTTTAATTCTACGTCTACATGTATAAAAATTCTAGTAATCTATTTTATAGATAATAGATATTTAGACTTGAGTTGACGAACAACCAGTACCAATATTAGTGTTTATTAGTGTCGACTAGAAATGGGGCGTGGCCAAGTGGTAAGGCAACGGGTTTTGGTCCCGCTATTCGGAGGTTCGAATCCTTCCGTCCCAGAACATACCTGACCCACGATCATTTTATTAATCTATAATAAAAATAAAAAATAAAATATATATCTATATCATAATCTATATCATAATAAAATATATCAAAATAAAGATTGTCTTTTCGACCAGTCTTCCGTTTAGGAGTATAATATTGTTATAGAATGTGATTCTTATTTCTTTTTTTTTTTTTTTTATTAATCATATCTTTTTCACAAATTTAATCGAGTTCAAATAACACGCATATGAAACGAAATTTGGATTTGTTAAATATTACTGATTTTACAATATGAAATATGAAAAAATAACAACCTAAATCTTCAATCTTTCCTTACATCAGTCTTTTTTTTTATTAATCATTGATGGTTTAATCCAATATGGATTTATCTTTCTCTTAATGATGATAAAAAGCGAATGGTACTTACTGTAAAACCTTATGCAAATAATGATATAGGGTAGGAAACTATTCAATCAATTAAATCTTTTTAATGATTTCTTATGAGTTCTTGGTACTCTAAGAAGTGTGAAATTGTTGAATTTATCCTATCACGTTACTTGAAGATAGAGATTCAAAATAACTTGTTTATTCGTGTTTATTTATTCATGTTATGTTAGTTATAATTAAAAAAATAATTATAAACAATGGGGTGAAATTGATTGAATTCTTGTTGAGACTTCGTCATACATTATCCATTCTTCATATAGAAGAAAAAAGTATAGATTCTTATGTACCGACCGAACCGATGATTATTCACGATTCCATAATTGAATCAATTACATACTGGTTCCAAACTGAAGGAATGTTATGGTAAAACTTCGTTTAAAACGATGTGGCAGAAAGCAACGTGCGACTTGAAGGACATGATCAGCTGTGGATTCTTACATCCACCACTTTTTTATATTATATAGGAACGAAAGTGCTCTTGGCTCGACATCATTTGTTCTGTTCCACTGGAACCCTCATTTTTGAGAGTGTTGCCATGTAAATAGTACACGATGGAGCTCGAGTAGAACGTATTGATTAATTTCTCAAGGGCAAGAATCTAAGGTTAGTATCGATCAATAAATTGGAACAACTTCGTAAGTATATTTTAGATATATAAATCTAAAGGATCCAATTCGATAAAATTTAAAAGTTAATTTTGTTGGAATTGGTAAAACTCTTTTGATCAAATCAAAAGTAAAGTGTATTACGTAGGAATCAACCATTCATACGATTCTTTGATAGAAAGAAATCACAAAAAATGGTATGTTGCTGCCGTTTTGAAACGATTTAAAGATCACCGAAGTAATGTCTAAACCCAATGATTCAAGGCAAAGATAAAGATCCTGGAACAAGGAAATACCGTTTTCAATTGTCTCAACAACCAGATCATATTTAAGAATCAAAATAGATTCTAAAGTAAGAATCAAAATAGATTCTAAAGGAGACAGACAAAAAGGGTTAGAGACCACTCAATAAATTTAATACCTAAAAGGTTTCTTTTGAGTTATTTGAGAGTTATTCAACTTGAGTTATGAGGATACAAATAATTTTTTTTTTTGGGGGGGGGGGGAGACTAAGAAAAAGTATTTAAACTAAAATCAATAATATAATGAATTTGATGATTTTATGGATCTATTTGATATTATGATTCTATACATAGACATAATTTAGAATTTTCTCGAGCCGTACGAGGAGAAAACTTCTTATACGTTTCTAGGGGGGGGGAGTATTGTTCATCTATCCCAATGAGCCATTTATCGAATCGTTGCAATTGATGTTCGATCCCGACGAGAGGGAAGAGATCTTCGTAAAGTGGGTTTTTATGACCCGATAAAGAATCAAATCTATTTAAATGTTCCGGCTATTCTATATTTCCTTGAAAAAGGTGCTCAACCTACAGGAACTGTTCATGATATTTCAAAAAGGGCGGGGGTTTTTACGGAACTTCACCCTAATCAACAAATATAATTCAATTAATGAAATAAAAAAAATGTGGATGATTTGTATATAGCCTTGTATAACCTTTTTGTTTCTTTGCTATTTCCTCTTTTGTTCTATTTATATCATACTAAATTATATCATACTAAATTTATTATTGTTACTATAAAAGAGTGTCTTTTATAACGACAAAAATCTATTTATATTTTATTGATATAAATTTTATTGATATATATAAAATAGATAGAAAAAGATTAAGTGAATAAATAAATGAAGTAATCGGGTCTATAAATATAAAATTTTGAGATTACTGTCAATGAGTTAAGGAACAAATAAAAAAACACAAAGGATTTCACTTGCTTATTTTAGTGATTAGTGAATAAACCTCATTTTTTACTTAATTTATTTTTCCACCAATATTGTATCAATGTTGTGTTGTATAGAAATATTATATATAGTGCCAATCCAACACAAGTCCTTAGTTTTTTTTTTCTTATAATTCTAATTGTCTAATTGATTGGAATTGTTAGTTATATTTATAAATTGTTTTTTCTTTTGTATTCTTTTCTCAACATTCATATTGACAACAGTGTATCAAATAAATATAATCCGATCGTGGATAAAAGGATCCATTTATATCTCCGTCCCATAGCTTTTATTTCATTCAAATAATGGGTTCTTGTATTTTCTGTGATACAAGAAGTCTTTTTTTGATTAAGATTAAACTCAATAAAAATCTATATATACTATAGAATTAATGGATGACATAAGAGACAAGGAGCTATTTATAAATATTTTACTTTATCCCTATTTTTATCTGAGAATTTTTTCATCGGATCTGTTCATTTTTATTATGTTCAGAATCTAATCAATTAGAATTTTTAAAATTTTTGCTATTTTAATGTTTTGATCGGTTTGGATTGCGTTGTGCAATTCAATCTTTTTTTTATTGAGATTCCGATTGTATCTACACATTCTAATTATTTTTTGGGGGTTGCTAACTCAACGGTAGAGTACTCGGCTTTTAAGTGCGGCTAGCATCTTTTACACATTTGTATGAAGCAAAAGATTCGTCCATACCATCGGTAGAGTTTGTAAGACCACGACTGATCCTGAAAGGAATGAATGGAAAAAGCAGCATGTCGTATCAATGGATAATTCTAAGAATATTTCATTCTTACCGAATAGGTCCAAAACCTTATTTAAATTGTTTGAATTCTTGTCGTGTAATAAAAAAAATGAATTTGGTCGAGTGAATAAATGGGTAGAGCCCTACTACGGTTCCAATTATAGGGAAACAAAAAGTAATGAGCTTCTGTTCTTCATTTTTGAATGATTACCCGATCTAATTAGACGTTAAAAATATATTAGTGCTTAATACGGGAAAAACTTTTCCCATGAGTGGATTAAAAATTTCTTATGAGTCCTAATTATTAGCTATTACCCATTATGGGGTAGAGATAAATGTGTAGAAGAAGGCAGTATATTGATAAAGATTTTTCAAAATCAAAAGAGCGATTGGATTGAAAAAATAAAGGACTTCTAACCATCTTGTTACCCTAGAATGAACATAAATCAATTAGATGGAAAAAGAGAGGCTAGAGAGTCTGTTGATGAGTCTTACTTGTTCCGAGGTATTTTCTTACTATAATACCTTGTTTTGACTGTATCGTACTATGTATCATTTGATAACCCAATAAATCACCTATTTCTTTTCTTGTTCAAATAAAAAATGGAAGAATTTCAAGGATATTTAGAACTAGATAGATATCAGCAACATGACTTCCTATACCCACTTATCTTTCGGGAGTATATTTATGCACTTGCTCATGATCATGGTTTAAATAGATCAATTTTGTTGGATAATGTAGGTTATGACACTAAATATAGTTTACTAATTATAAAACGTTTAATTAGTCGAATGTATCAACAGAATCATTTGATAATTTCCGCTAATGATTCTAACCAAAATCAATTTTTTGGGTACAACAAAAATTTGTATTCTCAAATGATGTCGGAGGGATTTGCAGTCATTGTGGAAATTCCGTTTTCCCTACGATTAGTATCTTCCTTAGAGGCGACAGAAATCATAAAATCTTATAATTTACGATCAATTCATTCAATATTTCCTTTTTTAGAGGACAAATTCCCACATTTAAATTATGTATCAGATGTACTAATACCCTACCCCATTCATCTGGAAATCTTGGTTCAAACCCTTCGCTATTGGGTGAAAGATCCCTCTTCTTTACATTTATTACGACTCTTTCTTCACGAGTATTATAATTGGAATAGTCTTATTACTCCAAAAAAAATGATTTTTTCAAAAAGTAATCCACGATTATTCTTGCTCCTATATAATTCTCATGTATGTGAATACGAATCCATTTTACTTTTTCTTCGTAATCAATCTTCTCATTTACGATTAACCTCTTCTGGTATCTTTTTTGAGCGAATACATTTCTATGAAAAAAAAAAAGATCCTGTAGAAGAAGTCTTCGTTAATGATTTTCCGGCCGCCATCTTATGGTTCTTCAAGGATCCTTTTATGCATTATGTTAGATATCAAGGAAAATCTATTCTGTCTTCGAAGGATACCCCTCTTCTGATGAATAAGTGGAAATATTATCTTGTCAATTTATGGCAGTGTCATTCTTATGTGTGGTCTCAACCAGGAAGGATTTATATAAACCAATTATCCAAGCATTCCCTTGATTTTTTGGGTTATTTTTCAAGTATGCGACCAAACCTTTCGGTGGTACGGGGTCAAATGCTAGAAAATTCATTTATAATGGATAATGCTATG